TAGAAGTCTTGAAAGAATCATTTCAGACCCATTTCTAGGACTAAAGTAAAGATCGTGATTTGGAATGACTCGAAATACTTGTTAATGTAATAATAAAACCTAGCAAGACCAACCAACAGGTTAGGTTTCGTGACAATAAAAAGGTTTATTTTGAAGCAAACCTACAAAATGGGGCATAGTTTAGTGGTAGAGTCGGCTGAATCGTAAATGATCTACAGAAGATACTTCGAATGGAATCACGCGTTGTCGAACGATTCGACAGACAAAATCTCCCCATCCAAAAACCAACTCATAGAAATAGAAGAGGGCGCAAACGTTGATACATTTCGGACCAATTATTGTCTCTGAAATAATGAATTGGGGTTATTGTTCTGCCAAAAGGCGATACGTCGGGGGATTCCTAACTCATCCAAGTTCAAATGGGCCCCTATTACATAAAGTCTGCATTGGTAGAAGTAGAATTGGAATGATGAACAACTGGATTGCGGTAGATTGGAATAGAAAAAAAAATAAGTATTGTACAGAAACAGAAAAATGACTACTTGCTTTGCTAAGCCGGTTATACGAAGAAAAGCCTATTGTACAATGAAACTTACCAAAGAGCTTCATTTTTGAAACTCTGGTTTTTCTACAAATACAAGAACAAGAATAGGCCCTAGATCATGTGACTTACTATTCGATTTGATTTGGTTGGGTTAGGTTGGAGTTTTTCTTGAGCCAGCCCATGTTATGATTTTGACTTCATAAATTGACTTTGGTATACCAAAGCAAAGGTGTATCACTAAATCCTGGATCATGAACAATAAAGAAAAAAGTCGTATGTCATTCACACACGAAGATTAATGAAGAAGAATGGATTTTTTTTATCCAAGATTTGAACCGATCCGGTTGGATCCATTGGAATAAATTCTTGTTTTCATGCCCCGAGGGATCTCCGTGATCCTGTGGGAATGATTCCATTTCTATGGAACAATCAACCGGCCGGCCACGCGCACTAATTAGGAAATGAATACAAAAATGTATAGGGCTATACGGACTCGAACCGTAGACCTTCTCGGTAAAACAGATCAAACTGATTATTATCGAAATGATTCGAACTGTTTCAAAGACCCAACATGCGTTTTTTTTTGCATTGGGCTCCTTCATTAACTGATAGAAAGATCGGCTAGTCCACCATATTTGTTTCTTGACAGGAAGATAACGAGATGGCTCCATGCGCTCGGATTCATTATTTGTATTCTGATCCAGGAGCAATACCAAAGTGTTTCAAAGAAGGGTTACCCTGACGTAGGTCTGCCTCCGGCCTAGATCAACCTAAGTTAAATGGAGTCTCTATCGATCCGTCCCAAGAGTCAAATATGATACTTCATACACCTTAAAGTTCATAGGACGAAAAGAGGTTATTTTGAGGTCCTTATACTCATTATGCCTAGCATTGAATAGACTGGGTATTCACCTTATCAATGATCAAACCAATGATGGGTTCTATTTGGTACCTGAATTGGCACCTGAATCGGACCGAACCAAATTTTTGTCATGCTATTGTTCTCTTGTTCCTCGAATCCATGGAGTAAGACATCGATTTCTCAATAAGATCAATTCTGTTGATTGCATGATGGGCTCCTCTGAAAAAGCATTGGCGCGCGTGTAAACGAGGTGCTCTACCTAACTGAGCTATAGCCCTTGTCATAGACATATTAACATCTAGATAATTTCTTGTCAAGATGGATATTCCATAATCCCACATGATAGCTCTCTGATCCGTTTCCTGCCAAGGATTGGTATTGCTGAGAAGTCATATTCTGTCTATAATCTCCGATGTGATTGGTCCCATTTTTTCTTTCTCTTTGTGATGATAAATGACCTACTTAACCCAGTGGTTAGAGTATTGCTTTCATACGGCGGGAGTCATTGGTTCAAATCCAATAGTAGGTAGAACTTATTAGATACCATTGACTCTGGTATCTAATAAGTTTTTCTACCCACCTTCTTTTCTTTTTTTATGGATTTTGTACCCTTTCCCTATTATCCTCCCACTACTCATACTCATATTTGTATTTTTTTTTTTTTGTTCGTTACATCAGATTACACTTGAGTGTATCCAATTGGCGGAATCCAAATAGGGTGTATAAACAGAACTTCTTTTGATTATTCTGATGCATCGACTAGTACGAAATAACATTGATAGCCTCTACTCGTGTCCTAGCTCGTCTAAGAGCTAGATTCGCCTCAATTGCTTGTCTCTTGCCTTCAGCTCTACTCAAGTTAGCTTCAGCTATTTCAAGAGTTCGCTGAGCTTCTTGTGGATCAATGTCACTACCCTTCTCTGCATCATTTACTAAAATGGTGATCTCATTATTGCCTATTCTAGCGAAACCGCCCATCACAGCCATCGTTACCCATTGGTCGTTGAGGCGTATTCTCAAAATACCTATATCTACAGCTGTGGCAATAGGGGCGTGGTTTGGTAATACGCCAATTTGGCCACTATTAGTAGATA